AAACTTTATTGGTAAATGAGTTAGTATTGTATTATTAAAATCTAATAGTTTAATTTTACTAAGTTAATTTTTTTTTGTAATTTTTTAAAAATATAATTTTTGAAAAAAAAATGTAATTTTTGTGCACGGGTAAAAATGGGCTAAAAATAACTATATTTTATTAACTTTAGAAATTTAAAGAAAAATAAAAAAATTTTTATTTTTTTTTAGAGGATTAGAGGGGGATATATATATAAATATTTAATATATACATAAAAATATATTAATTTAATTAATAATATCTTATTTATAAATATATAAATATATATAGAGTAGATATATATTATTTAATATATACATAAATATTGGATATAAATATATATTAATTTATAAATAATTAAAAAAAAAGGTTAGTATATTTAATAATACATACTTATCTAATTTATGACTGTCATATATGATATTTAAGATCTTATTAGGAAAATTTTTTAGGTATTTATTTATATTATATATATATATATAAAATTGATATAAATATCTAGTTATATTATTTATTATTATTAAAATATTTCTTATAATAAATATATAATTATTAATATAATAATAATATATTTATTTAATATTAATTAATATAATATTTATATAAAAAAAAAAACCTTGCTTATCATTAAAATAATAGGTAATTTTTTATATAATTTAAAATTAATTTAAAAAAATTTTTAATTTATTTTATTAATTTTTATAATTAATAATATTAAAATTAAATTTATAATTTAATTTTTGAGAAATATAATTTAAATATAAAATTAATATATTAATTTATTGATTTTATAAAAATTTAATTATTATTAAATTAAAAATAATTAATTTAAAAATAAAAATTTAAATTTTATAAAAAAATTAATGAATTAATATTTTATAAAGGTTATTTAAAATTTTTTATTATTAAAGTTACAAAGACTATAGGGGTTTTATATTTAATTTAAGTAAAGTTAGGGGAATCTTGAATTAAATTGATTTTTCTTGGGAGGAAAGAATTAGGGGGTTATGTAAAATATTTTATTTATAAAGTTTAAATTTAGTTTAATTTTTTATTATATAATTAATATATATGTAAATTTTAGTAAAAAAAAAATTTAAAAAATTTATTTTTGCAGTATAAAATTTTAAATATTAAAGAAATTTAGATTTAGTAATTTATAAAAATTTGAACAAAATTTGTGCCAGCAGTTGCGGTTATTCAAATTAAATAAGTAAAAAAATTATTTAAAATAATTAAATATCAAATATATAATTTATTATAAAATTTATTAAGTGAAATTTTAAATTTTATAAAAATTATAAATAAAAGATTTGAAGTTAAAAAATTTAATATTAAACTAGGATTAGATACCCTATTATTATAAATGTACTAAATTTTTAAAATTATTAAAAGTTAAGATCTTTAAAGTTAAAAATTATGGCGGTATTTTAATCAATTTAGAGGAACCTGTTTTTTAATTGATAATCCACGATAAAATTTACTTTTTTTAAAAATTTATATATCGTCGAAAAAAGAATATTTTTTAAGAATTGATAATATTCAATTTTTTATATAAAAATTAAATTCAGATCAAGGTATAGTTTATAAAAAAGTTTAAATGGGTTACAATAAAATTTATTTTTAAATTAAAATTTTTAAAATTTTATGAAATTGGATTTAAAAGTAATATTAATTTAATTTAAATAATATGATTATGTTTTAAAATATGTACATATCGCCCGTCGCTTTCATTTAAAATGAAATAAGTCGTAACAAAGTAGATTTATTGGAAAATGAATCTAGAATGCAAATTAGAGCTTGATAAAAGTATTTTATTTACATTAAAAAGTTAGTTGTGAAATTCAATTTAATTTGATATTAAAATTTTTATTAAATTTTTAATATAATTTTTTTTTAATAAAAAAATTTTAATGTTTAATTATTTTTAAAGAAAAAATTTATTTTATGATAGTTTATAGTATAGTGATAGAATAAATAAAATTTTTTAAAGAAAATTTTATTAATTGTACCTTGTGTATCAGGGTTTATTAAAATTATTAAAAATTTTTAATTTCTCGAATTTTAAAGAGTTAAATTTATATATATATTATTGTAAAAAAAATATTTTTAATATAAATTTAGTAATGAAATGTTAATCGTTTTAAAATATATCTAGTTTTTAAAGAAATAAATTTAATTTAATAATTTTTAATTAAAATTTTATTTTTTAAAATTTTATTGAAAATTGTAAGTATTTAAAGGGATAAGCTTTTAATTAAAATTTTAAAAATTTTTTAAAGATTATAAATTATAGGATTAGAATTTTCTATTTATAAAAAAATGTTATAATTAATTATATTATTAATAATATTTATAAAAATTTTAAATTTTTTATTTAAATATTTATTTAAATTTTTTAAGTAAAGTAATAATGATAAAATTAGTATATTAATTATAATTTATTTAAATAAATTATTATTATAAAATAAAATTAAGGAATTCGGCAAATTTATTTTTCACCTGTTTATTAAAAACATGGCTTTTTGATAATAATTTAAAGTCTGACCTGCCCAATGATAAGTTTAATGGCCGCAGTATATTGACTGTGCAAAGGTAGCATAATCATTAGTTTTTTAATTGAAAGCTAGAATGAATGGTTTGATGAAAAAATAACTGTCTATATTTTAATTTAATAAAATTTTATTTTTAAGTTAAAAAGCTTAAATAATTTAAAAAGACGAGAAGACCCTATAGATCTTAATTTTTAAAAAATTATTAATATTTAGAGTTGAATAATAAAAATTTAGAAAAAATTTTATTGGGGTGATATTAAAATTAATGAAACTTTTATTTTTTAATAATATTGAATAAATAGTAATTTGATCCTAAGTTTTAGATTAAAAGAAAAAGTTACCTTAGGGATAACAGCGTAATTTTTTTTAAGAGTTCTTATCGAAAAAAAAGATTGCGACCTCGATGTTGGATTAAAGTTAAATTTTGGTGTAGAAGTTAAAATTTTAAGTCTGTTCGACTTTTAAAACTTTACATGATCTGAGTTTAAACCGGTGTAAGCCAGGTTGGTTTCTATCTTTTAATAAAATAATATTTTAGTACGAAAGGACCAAATATTAAAATTATATTTTTTTTATAGAATAAAATTAAATTATTTTGGCAGATTAGTGCGATAGATTTAGAATCTTTTTAAGTAAGAAATTTACAAATAATAATTATTTTAAAGGATTTAATTTTAATTTTAATTTCTATATTAATTTTAATTATTTGTGTTTTAGTAGGAGTAGCTTTTTTAACATTATTAGAACGTAAAGTTTTAGGGTATATTCAAATTCGTAAAGGGCCAAATAAAACAGGATGAATTGGGATTTTACAACCTTTTAGTGATGCAATTAAATTATTTAGAAAAGAACAGACTTTTCCTTATATAGCTAATTTATTAATTTATTATTATTCTCCTATTTTAAATTTTGTTATTTCTTTATTTTTATGATTAAGAGTACCTATTTATAGAGGTTTCTTAAGTTTTAATTATTCAATATTATTTTTTTTAAGTGTTTCGAGTTTAAGTGTTTATACTGTTATATTAGCAGGTTGATCTTCTAATTCTAATTATTCATTATTAGGAAGATTACGAGTAATTGCTCAGACTATTTCTTATGAAGTAAGAATATCATTAATTTTAATATCTTTTATTTATTTAGTTATAAGATTTAATTTAAAGGATTTTTTTATATTTCAACAATTTATGTGATTAATATTTTTATGTTTACCTTTAGTTTTTATATGAGTAATTTCAAGATTAGCAGAAACTAATCGTACACCTTTTGATTTTGCAGAAGGAGAATCAGAATTAGTTTCTGGATTTAATGTTGAGTATAGAAGAGGGGGATTTGCTTTAATTTTTTTAGCAGAATATGCAAGAATTTTATTTATAAGAATAATATGTGTAATTTTATTTTTAGGAGGAGATTTTTTTAGTATATTTTTTTTTTTAAAATTAAGATTTATAGCTTTTTTTTGAATTTGAGTTCGAGGAACTTTACCTCGATTTCGTTATGATAAATTAATATTTTTAGCTTGAAAAAGATTTTTACCTAATTCTTTAAATTTTTTAATTTTTTTTTTTAGTATAAAATTATTGTTTATTATTTTTATATTGTAGTTAATAAAATTTAGTAAAACTAATAGAAATTTTTATTTCTTTCTTATATTTTCAAAATATATACTTATACAAGTTCATTAGTTAAGAAAAAATAATAGAATCTCAAATTTTAAATGTTAATGGATTAATAAAATAATAAGTAAAATATAAAATTGTTAAAATTTGTCCTATTAGAATATAAGGATCTTCTACTGGTCGTGCACCAATTCAAGTTAATAGTATAATTATAGATAATAAATATCAAAATAATATTTTATTTAATGGATAAAATTGATTTCTTAAAAATTTTTTTTTATTAGTAAATGGTAAAATTATTAAAATAGCAATAGATATAACTAAGGCAATTACTCCTCCTAATTTATTAGGAATTGAACGTAAAATAGCATATGCAAATAGAAAATATCATTCTGGTTGGATATGAATTGGTGTAATTAATGGATTTGCTGGAATAAAATTATCTGGATCTCCTAGTAAATAAGGGTTTATTAAAGAGAGTATTAATAAAATTATTAATATTCATAAAAATCCGACAATATCTTTAAATGAGAAATAAGGATGGAATGGAATTTTATCAATATTTCTATTTAAACCTAAAGGATTATTAGAACCTGTTTGATGAAGAAAAAGAAGGTGGATTAATACTAAGGCTCTAACGATAAAAGGTAATAGAAAATGTAAAGTAAAGAATCGTGTGAGAGTTGCATTATCTACTGCAAATCCTCCCCATAGTCATTGAACAATAAAGTTTCCTAGATAAGGAATAGCTGAGACTAAATTAGTAATAACTGTTGCGCCTCAAAAAGATATTTGTCCTCAAGGTAATACATAACCAAGAAAAGCTGTAGCTATTAATATAAATAAAATAATTACTCCAATAAGTCAAGTATGAGTAAGAGTGTAAGATCCATAATATATTCCTCGTCCAATATGTATGTATACACAAATAAAAAAAAAAGAAGCTCCATTTGCATGTAAAGTTCGTAAAAATCACCCAAAATTTACATCTCGACAAATATGAGCAATTCTATTGAATGCTAAATCTACATTTGGGCAATAATGTATAGCTAAAAAAATTCCAGTTAAAATTTGAATTATTAAGCAAAGACCTAATAATGAACCAAAATTTCATATTGTTGAAATATTAGAAGGTGTTGGAAGATCAATTAAAGCATTATTAATAATTTTAGTTAAAGGAGAAATTTTTCGTAATGGAGTTTTCATTAGCTTATTTGTCGTAAAGGTCCAATATTAAAATTAGTAATTTTTACTACTGCAATTAAAGTAATAAATAAGTAAATAATAATAAAAAATAAAATTAATATTAAAGGATAAGAAAAAAATTTATTTAAAGATGAATTTATGAGTAATAATTGATTGAAAATTATATTTTCATTATTTATAATATTTAAATTTAAATAAAAAAAAATTAATGGAAATATAATAATAATTAAAAAGGAAGTTAATGGAAATAAAATTTTATATTTAAATGAAAATTTTTCATTTGAGGCAATTCTTGTTATATAAATAAATAAAATTAATATTCCTCCAATTATAATTAAAAATAAAATATATCTAAATCAATAATTAATGAAAAAATTTCCTGTAATTAAGCTAATAATTATAGTTTGAATTAGAAGAATTAATCCTGCTGAAAGAGGATGAGTTAAAAATAAAAATATTAATGATAAAGTTAGATTTATTAAGAAAAGAATAGATAATGAAGTAATTTCAAATAATAGTTTAAATAAAATATTAATTTTGGAGATTAATGATATAGAAAATTCTATTTTTTTGAAGTTTTAAAAGAAATTCTTATATTTGGTTTACAAGACCAATATTTTTATTAAATTATTAAAACAATTTAATGATAATTTGTAAATTATTTTCAATTTTAATATTTTTTTCAGGAGTAATAATATTTTGTTTTAAACGTAAACATTTATTATTAATATTATTAAGATTAGAATATATTGTATTATCTTTATATATAAATATATTTATTTATTTATCTTTTATTAGTAGAGATTTTATATTTTTAATGGTTTTTTTAAGATTTAGTGTTTGTGAGGGAGCTTTAGGCTTATCAATTTTGGTTTCAATAATTCGAACTCATGGTAATGATTACTTTCAAAGATTTAGAATTTTATGATAATTTTAATAGGAATTATTTTTATGATACCTTTAAGTTTAATAATAAATTTTTGGTTAATTCAAGTTATATGATTAAATTTAAGATTATTAGTAATTTTTAAGTTTAGATTTAATTGAATAATTATAGATATTTCTTATGGGTTAGGCTTAGATTTAATATCTTATTTATTAGTATTATTAAGATTTTGAATTTGTTCATTAATAATTATAGCAAGACAAAAAATTTTTAAGTTAAAAAATTGAGAAAATTTATTTTTATTAATAATTATATTATTAGTTATTTCCTTATATGTCACTTTTAGATCTTTAAATTTGTTTGTTTTTTATTTATTTTTTGAGATTAGATTAATTCCTACATTAATATTAATTATTGGTTGAGGGTATCAACCTGAACGTTTACAAGCAGGAATTTACCTATTATTTTACACTTTATTAGCTTCTTTACCTATAATGATTTCTATTTTTTTTTGTTATAAAAATAATTGTACTTTAGAATTTCAGTTAATAAAAATTCAAATTGAAAGAGTAATATTATATTTATGTATAAATATAGTTTTTTTTGTTAAGATACCAATATTTTTTTTACATTTATGATTGCCTAAAGCTCATGTAGAGGCTTCAGTAGCAGGATCTATAATTTTAGCTGGATTAATATTAAAATTAGGGGGTTATGGATTTTTACGTATTTTACCAATATTTATAAAATTAGGTATACATATTAATATGTTTTTTATTAGATTAAGAATAATTGGTGGTATAATTATTTCATTAATTTGTTTACGTCAGAGAGATATAAAATCTTTAATTGCTTATTCTTCAGTTAGTCATATAGGGATAGCTTTAGGGGGTATAATAACTTTAAGATATTGAGGTTTAACTGGAAGATTAGTAATAATAATTGCTCATGGGTTATGTTCATCTGGATTATTTTGTTTAGCTAATATTTCTTATGAACGACTTCATAGTCGAAGTTTATTTTTAAATAAAGGGTTAATTAATATTTTACCTAATTTATCTTTATGATGATTTTTATTAGTTTCTTCTAATATAGCTGCCCCTCCTTCATTAAATTTATTAAGAGAAATTATATTGATTAATAGATTAGTATGTTTTAATAATTTAAACATAGTATTTTTAATATTCATATCTTTTTTTAGAGCTGTATATTCTTTATATTTATATGCTTTTAGTCAACATGGAAAATTATCTCTTAATTTAAGAAGATTTTTTAGAGGTCAATTACGTGAATATTTATTATTATTGTTACATTGATTACCTTTAAATGTATTAATTGTTAAGGGGGATTTTTTAAGATTATGAGTGTATTTAAATAGTTTAAGAAAAATTTTGATTTGTGATATCAAAGATATATTGATATATTTTAAATAATTAATATTTGTAAATTTTATTTTTTAATTTTTTTTTTTTGTAGAGTATTATTTTTTAGTTTAAGTTTAATATTTTTAAGTTTAAATTATACTTTATTTTGTGAAATTGAGATATTTAAATTAAATTCTACAATTATTGAATTTACTATTTTATTTGATTGAATATCTTTATTATTTATAAGATTTGTATTATTAATTTCTTCTATAGTAATTTTTTATAGAAATGAATATATATTAGGAGATAATTATTTAAATCGTTTTATTTTATTAGTAATAATATTTGTTTTGTCAATAATATTTTTAATTATTAGACCTAATTTATTAAGAATTTTATTAGGATGGGATGGTTTAGGATTAGTTTCTTATTGTTTAGTAATTTATTATCAAAATGTAAAGTCTTTTAATGCAGGGATATTAACTGCTTTAACTAATCGAATTGGGGATGTAGCATTATTAATAGCTATTGCATGAATATTAAATTATGGAAGATGAAATTATATTTTTTATTTAGAAGAATTTAAAAATGAAATTAGTATAGAAATTATTACTTGATTAATAATTTTAGCGGCAATAACAAAAAGAGCCCAAATTCCTTTTTCTTCTTGGTTACCTGCAGCTATAGCAGCTCCTACACCGGTTTCTTCTTTAGTTCATTCTTCAACTTTAGTAACAGCAGGGGTTTATTTATTAATTCGTTTTAATTTTTCAATAAATTATATAATAATATATTTTTTATTATTTATTGGATGTTTAACAATATTTATATCTGGATTAGGGGCTAGATTTGAATTTGATTTAAAAAAAATTATTGCTTTATCAACTTTAAGTCAATTAGGATTAATAATAAGAATTTTAGCTTTAGGAAGTTATAAATTAGCTTTTTTTCATCTTTTAACTCATGCTTTATTTAAAGCTTTATTATTTATATGTGCAGGAAATATTATTCATAATTTAAATAATTGTCAGGATATTCGGTATATAGGGGGATTAATAAAAACTATACCATTAACATGTAGATTTTTTAATATTAGAAATTTATCTTTATGTGGTTTACCTTTTTTATCAGGATTTTATTCAAAAGATTTAATTGTTGAATTTATAAGTATAGATTATTTAAATTTATTTGTATATTTTATGTTTTATTTATGTATTGGTTTAACTGTAATATATAGATTTCGTTTAATTTATTATTTATGTGTAGGGGAAATAAATGGGTTAGTTTTAAATAGAATAAGAGAAAAAAATTTTATTATTATTAAAGGGATAAGAGGATTAATTTTTTTAGTTATTTGTATAGGAAGAATTTTATCTTGAATTATATTTTTTACTCCTTTTTATATTTTTTTACCTTTTTATATAAAAATTTTAACATTATTAATTATTATATTAGGAATTTATTTAGGAATTGAAATATCAAAATTTTCTTTAATTTATAATAATTTAAGTTTAAAATTTATTGAAAAAAGATTTTTTTTATCTAGAATATGATATATACCCTATATTTCAACTTTTATAATTAATTATTATTTTGTAGTTTTAGGGAGATTTTTTTATAAAATTATAGATCAAGGATGATCAGAATATTATGGAGCTCAAAAGTTATTTTATGAAATTAAAAATAATTCAATTAATATACAGAATATTTTTTTAAATAATATAAAGTTATATTTTTTATTAATAATTATTTGAATTTTAATAATTTTTTTATTATATTTAAATAGCTTATATTTAGAGCATAATATTGAAGATATTAAGGAAATAAACATATTTTTAAATATTTATAAAAAATTTTTTTTAATTTTACATTGAAAATGTAATGTTTTATTTTTAAACTATATAAATAGAAATATAAACGATTTAAACGCTTATTTTTAAGTTAGAAGCTTAAATTAATTATTTCTTTAATTGGAAAAATTATTCAATTTTATCATTAACAGTGATATACCTCTTTTTGGTTTCAATTAAATGAATAAATAAGGATTTATAATTAATCAAATTTTTAGGTCGAAACTAAATGCAAATATTGCTTCTTATTTAAGTTAAGATAAATTGAAATATTCAATATTTTTTAAATGCAAATTAAATGTTATAATTAACTATTATCCTTAAATTAGTTTATTCAATTTAAAGCTCCTTGGTTTCATTCATGATATAAACCTAATAATAAAATTATAATAAAAATTAATAATATTCTATAATATAAGTTTAAATTAATAGATTTAATAGTAATAATAAATGGGAATAATAAAGTAATTTCTACATCAAAAATAAGAAAAATTATTGCGATTAAATAAAAATGAAGTGAGAAAGGTAAACGAGCAGAGGATTTTGGATCGAATCCGCATTCAAAAGGTCTATTTTTTTCTCGATCATAAAAAGTTTTTTTTGAAATTAGATTAACAATAAAAATTATTAGAAATCTAATAATTAAAATAATAAAAATTAAAATTATTAATATATTCAATATTTAAACTAAATTTAATTAGATTTTTTAATTGGAAATTAAATATAATGATTATATTATTTAAATTATTATCTACCTCATCAATAAATAGAAATATATAAAAATAATCAAACAATATCTACGAAATGTCAATATCAAGCAGCTGCTTCAAAGCCAAAATGATGGATTTGAGAGAAATGATTATTAATATGACGAATTAAGCAAGTTAAAAGAAAAGTAGATCCAATAATTACATGAATTCCATGAAATCCTGTTGCTATATAAAAAGAAGATCCATATACAGCATCTGAAATAGAAAAAGAAGATTCAATATATTCATAACCTTGAAGGATTGAAAAATAAATACCTAAAATTACTGTAATTAGTAAACTTTGAAAGGTTTGTTTAAAATTATTTTCTATTAATCTATGATGAGCCCAAGTTACTGTAAGACCTGAACTTAAAAGAATAAGTGTATTTAAAAATGGAATTTGTATAGGGTTAAATGTTCTGATTCCTTTTGGAGGTCATAGTATACCAATTTCAATAGAAGGTGAAAGTCTATTATGAAAAAATCTTCAAAAAAAAGATAAAAAAAAAAATACTTCAGAAGTAATAAAAAGAATTATTCCTCAACGAAGGCCTATTGTTACTAAAAATGTATGGGATCCTTGGAAGGTTCCTTCTCGAGAAATATCTCGTCATCATTGAAATATAATTAAAATTATAGATGTAATTCCTAAGAAAAATAAATTAGTTTGAAAAAAATGAAATCATTTAATTATACCTGTTATTAAAATTAAAGCTCTTAAAGATCCAAGAATTGGTCAAGGTCTAATATCTACTAAATGATAAGGATGGTTTTTATGAGTTCTCATTTAATAAATTAAATTACTTCTCTTGAATATAAAGTACTTAAAATAGCAAACACATAAGATTGAATAATAGAAACTGCAGATTCTAAAAGTAGAAGTATTAATTGTACAATAATTAAAATATTAAGTATCATTGATGATAATATAGGCCCAGTGTTACCTAATAAAGTTATTAGTAAATGTCCTGCAATTATATTAGCTGATAAACGTACAGCTAAAGTTCCTGGACGAATTAAATTTCTAATAGTTTCAATACATACTATGAAAGGTATGAGGATTGGAGGTGTTCCTATAGGAACAAGATGTGCAAATATATGAATTGTATTATTAATTCAACCAAAAATTATAAATGTTAATCATAATGGTAAAGCTAATGTTAAATTTATAATTATATGCCTTGTTCTTGTAAAAATATAAGGGAATAATCCTAAAAAATTATTAAATAAAATTAAGGTAAATAATGAGATAAAAATTAAAGTTCTTCCATTAGTTTTTATATTATTTCCAATTAAAGTTTTAAATTCTAAATGTAAAGTTGAGGAAATTTTAATTCATAAGAAATTTAGTCGAGAAGGGATTATTCAAAATATAGAAGGAATAATTAAAATTCCTAATAATCTTCTTCTTCAATTTAATGATAAATTTCAATTTGATGAAGGATCAAAAGATCTAAATAAATTTATTATCATTTTCAATTAATAGAAATATTTTTTTTTTTAATAAAAAAAGTTTTTGGTGTATAAAAAAATGAAAAATAATTTAAAGAGTTAAAAATTATAAAAATAATTATAAAATAAATTATTAATCTTAATCAATTTAAAGGAGCTATTTGTGGAATAAAAAATTAATATGAGAATATATTTATTTTAGTTTGACAATCTAATGTTATTTAATTAACTAAATTTTTCATTAGAAGTAGACACTAATTTACTATTTTATGGTTTAAGAGACCAGCACTTGTTTTCAGTCATCTAATGAAATTTCAGAAATTTTAGAAATTCATTTAATAAAAAAGTTAGGAGAAACTCTTTCTATTACGATAGGTATAAAACTATGGTTAGCTCCACAAATTTCTGAGCATTGTCCATAAAACAATCCAGATCGATTTCTTATAAATGAAATTTGATTTAAGCGTCCAGGGGTTCCATCAATTTTTACACCTAATGAAGGGATAGTTCAAGAATGAATTACATCTGCTGCTGTTACTAAAATACGAATTTGAGTTTCAAAAGGAGTTATTATTCGGTTATCTACATCTAGTAATCGAAAATTAAATAAATTTATTTCATTTTGTGGAATTATGTAAGAATCAAATTCAATATTTATAAAGTCTGAATATTCGTATGATCAATATCACTGATGGCCAATAGTTTTAATAGTAATAGAAGGATTATTTGTTTCATCTAAAATATAAATTAAGCGTAGAGACGGAAGTGCAATAAATACAAGAGTAATAGCAGGTAAAATTGTTCAAATAAGTTCGATAAGTTGTCCTTCTAATAAATATCGATTAATAAATTTATTAAAATATAATCTTACTATTAATTGACTAACAAGTATAGTAATAATTGCTAAGACTAATAAAGTATGATCATGAAAAAAAGATAATTGTTCTATTAAAGGAGAAGATCTATCCTGTAAAAATGAGGTTTTTCAAGTAGCTATTTCTAAAAAAAGAAATTACTTTATAAATGAAGCTTAAACTCATTGCACTAATCTGCCATATTAGAAAATGGAAGAAAGTATAGGTAATTCAGAATATCTATGTTCAGCAGGAGGATAAGACTGAAGTCATTCAATTGAAGAAGGTATATTTAAAGAAGAAATTCTTTTTCGATGAGAAGAAAAACTTTCTCAAATTATAAAAATTAAAAAAAATACTCTTATTAAGGAAATTAGTGATCCAATTGAAGAAATTACATTTCAATTTGTATAAGCATCTGGATAATCAGAATATCGACGAGGTATTCCTGCTAGGCCTAAAAAATGTTGAGGAAAAAAAGTTAAATTAACTCCAATAAATATTATAAAAAATTGAATTTTAGATATTTTTTTATTTAAAGTTAATCCAGTAAATAAAGAAAATCAGTGGATAAATCCTGCCAAAATAGCAAATACTGCACCTATTGAAAGTACATAATGAAAATGTGCAACTACATAGTAAGTGTCATGAAGTATAATGTCAATAGAAGAATTAGCTAAAATTACACCTGTTAATCCTCCAACGGTAAATAAGAATACAAATCCTAATCTTCAAAGTAATGAAGGTCTATAGTTTAATTGTGTTCCATGAAGAGTTGCTAGTCATCTAAAAATTTTAATTCCAGTAGGGACAGCAATAATTATAGTTGCTGAAGTAAAATATGCTCGTGTATCAACATCTATACCAACAGTAAATATATGATGAGCTCAAACTACAAATCCTAATAATCCAATTGCTATTATAGCATAAATTATACCTAAAGTTCCAAAAGCTTCTTTTTTTCCTCTTTCTTGTCTAATAATATGGGAAATTATACCAAATCCAGGTAAAATTAAAATGTATACTTCTGGATGACCAAAAAATCAAAATAAATGTTGGTAAAGAATTGGGTCTCCCCCACCTGCTGGATCAAAAAAAGATGTATTTAAATTTCGATCAGTTAAAAGTATAGTAATTGCTCCTGCTAGAACAGGAAGTGATAAAAGAAGTAAAATTGCTGTAATTACAACAGCTCAAACAAATAAGGGTATTCGATCAAGGCTTATTCCTGAAGGTCGTATATTAATTACGGTAGTAATAAAATTTACAGCTCCTAAAATTGAAGAAATTCCTGCAAGATGAAGACTAAAAATAGCTAAATCAACAGAAGATCCACCATGAGCAATATTAGAGGCTAAAGGAGGATATACAGTTCAACCTGTTCCGGCTCCTCTTTCTACTATTCTTCTTATAATTAATAAAGTTAAAGAGGGGGGAAGAAGTCAAAATCTTATATTATTTATTCGAGGGAATGCTATATCAGGAGCTCCTAGTATTAAAGGTACAAGTCAATTTCCAAATCCTCCAATTACAACTGGTATTACTATAAAAAAAATTATAATAAAAGCATGAGCAGTAACAATTACATTATAAATTTGATCATCACCAATTAAAGATCCAGGGTTTCCTAATTCTGCTCGAATAAGAAGTCTTAATGAAGTTCCAACTATTCCTGATCAAGCGCCAAAGATAAAGTACAAAGTACCAATATCTTTATGATTTGTAGAAAACAACCATTTATTCGAAAAAATGGCTGAGACACAAAGCAATAAATTGTAAATTTATTAACGAATATTGATATTCTTTTTTCAAGTTTAATAGTCAAAATATGATTTTAAATTGCAAATTTAAAGGTAAGTAAATTTTTAGACTTCAAGGCTTAGAGCCTCTCTAATGGCAGCTTTGAAGGCTACTAGTTTTTTTAACTTAAATCCTTAAAGGAAGTTAAAAAAAAATATAAACCTAATTAGTCTGAATATTGAGAAAAAATTTATGAAAAGTAAGGTAAATTTTTTAATTTTTGTAAGTGGAATTTTAGATTGTGAAAAATTTAAAATTAAAGAGGTTAAAATAATGCGAATATAGACAAAAAGTATAATTAATGTGAATAAGATTAATATTAAAGTTAAAATTAAATAATTATTGAAAATTAATCAATTGATTGTTAATCATTTTGGTAAGAATCCAATAAAAGGAGGTAATCCTCCTAAAGATAAGAAATTCAATAAAAATGAAATTTTAATTAAATTATTTGAATTTAAATTGTTTGAAAGTTGATTTAAGTAAAATCTATTTGTATAGTAAAATATTAAAATAATATTAAAATTAATAATAAAGTAGATTAGTAAATAAATTAATCAAATAGAAAAAGAAATTCATATGGAGGATAATATTCATCTAATATGATTAATTGAGGAAAATGTTAAAATTTTTCGTAATCTAGTTTGATTAAATCCTATTAAAGTTCTAATTAATAAAGAGGAAATAATAATAAATAAAAGAAAATTTAAATTTAAATTATTATTTATAATTAAAATTATAGGGGCAATTTTTTGTCAGGTAAGAATAATAAAGCAATTTATTCAATTTAATCCTTCTATTACTTCTGGAAATCAAAAATGGAAAGGGGCAGCTCCTAATTTAGTTAATAAAGCTGAATTTAAAATTAATAATAAAGAAGAATTTATTCAGGGGGAAATAAATTCTGTTATTATTAATATTAAAATAATTGAGAATAAAATAATTAAAGAAGCAAGAGTTTGAGTAATAAAGTATTTTAAGGCTGATTCAGATGAGAATATATTATTTGTTGAATTTATTAGGGGGATAATTGACAACAAATTAATTTCTAATCCTATTCATATTCCTATTCATGTATATGAGGAAATTGAAATGAGAGTTCCTAAAATTATAAGATTTAAAAAAATAGTTTTATAAAGTTTAATAATTAAAAAGAGAAAGATTAAAACTTTCATAAAAAGGGTATGAACCTAAGAGCTTATTTAGCTTATCTTTTTATATTTTAGTATATGAGGTACAAAGATTTTTGATTTCTTAAGAGATAGTTTAATTCTATTAAATATAAAAATTAATTTTAAAGGATTTTCTAAATAAAAAATTAATTAGTAATAACGAAGGTAAAAAAATTTACATAATTTATTCTATCAAAATAATCCTTTGATTTCAGGCACTTCGTT